GTACCACTGAAATATTAGGACGTATGCTTGAAATATAACCCAAAAAATCAAAGGAATACTTCGATAACTGGTTTATATAGATTCTTCCTGGTTGAGACCATACATAAAAATGACATTGCCAAAAATGGACAAGATAGTATTTCCACTTCTTCATCATAAGAGGAGTATTTTTTGATGCCAGAATCGATTTTCCTTGATATCTAACATACTGTATAAAAGGATCCTTGAAAACCCATAAGGTGGACGGATCAGGATATTTTAGTTTTTCATAAAAACGTACTCGCTCAAAAAAGATCCCGGAAGAGGTTAATTGTAAATGATTAGATTGGTTACGGAGAAAAAGTAAACTAGATTCATATTCACATACATAAGAATTATAGAGGAACAAGAAAAATCTTTGATTACTTTTTGCAAAAATGGATTTTTTTGCAGTAATAAGAGTAGTCCAATTATAATACTCATGAAGAAAGAGCCGTAATAAATGCAAAGAAGAGGGATCTTTCACGCAGTAACGAAGGGTTTGAACCAAGATTTCCAGATGAATGGGGTAGGGTATTAGTACATCTGATGCATAATTTAAATGTGGAAATTTGTCCTCGAAAAAAGGAAATATTGAATGAATTGATCGTAAATTATAAGATTTTACGATTTCTGTCTCCTCTAAGGAAGATACTAATCGTAGGGAAAACGGAATTTCCACAATGACTGCAAATCCCTCCGATATCATTTGAGAATACAAATTTTTGTTGTACAAAAAAAACTTATTTTTATTCGAATCATTAACGGAAATAATAAAAGGATCCTGTTGATACATTCGACTAATTAAACGTTTTATACTTATTAAACTAGATTTCTTGTCATAACCTACGTTATCCAACAAAATGGATCCATTTAAACCACGATCATGGGCAAGTGCATAAATATACTCCCGAAAAACAAGTGGGTATAGGAAGTCATGTTGCTGCGATCGATATAATTCTAAATATCCTTGAAATTCTTCCATTAAAATAAAAATTCAATTTGAATCAGATCAGAAAAGAAATAGGTGATTTATTGGATTATCAAATGATACATAGTACGATATAGTCAAAACAAGGCATTTCATAGTAAGAAAAAACTAGATACCTTGGAAACAAGTACAAACTTATCAACGGACTCTCTAGACCCTCCCGTTGCATATAATAGATTTATATTTAGAGGATAACAAGATAGTTAGAAGCCCTTTATTTTATCAACCCAATCGTTCTTTTGATTTAGAAAAAAGAATCCCTTTATCAATATACTGCCTTCTTCTACACATTTATCTCTACCCCATAAAAGGGTATAGCTAATAGTTAGGACTCAAAAGAAATTTCTAATCCACTGATCGGAAAAGCTTTTCCCGCATTAAGCACTAATATATTTTTAACGTCTAATTAGATGGGGTAATCATTCAAAAATTAAGAACAGAAGCTCGTTACTTTTTATTTTCCTAAAATTGGAGCCTCTAGTAAGGCTCTACCCATTTATTCACTCGACCCCCCCCAAAAAAAAATTCTGGAATTAAACAATTGAAATAATAATTTTGACCTGTTCAGTAAGAATAAAATATTCTCAGAATTATCCATTGCTACGACATGCTGCTTTTTCCATTCATTCCTTTCAGGATCAGTCGTGGTCTTACAAACTCTACCGTATGGACGAATCTGTTGCTTCATACAAATGTGTAAAAGATGCTAGTCGCACTTAAAAGCCGAGTACTCTACCGTTGAGTTAGCAACCCAAATAAACAAATTAGAATGTGCAGATACAATTAGAATCCCAATAAATAACGAAATTGAATTACACAACACAATCAAACCATAAAAAAAACCTAGAAGCCACTCTGAACATAATAAAAATTCTCAAATTAAAGGATTTTCAAATATTTATAGACCTCCCCTCGCCTCTCTTATATTATCCATTAATTAGTATATATCGAGTTTTATTAATTTAAATCTTAATCAAAAAAGACTTCTTGTATGACAGAAAATCTACGAACCTATTATTTAAATAAAATAAAATCTATAGAACAGGGATAAATGGATCCATTTATTTACGATCGGATTATATTTATTTGGTACACTGTTGTCAATATAAATATTGACAAAAGCATAAGCATCAAAAATGGAAAACAAATTCGAAATTGAACTAACAATTGTGATTTCAATCAATTAATCAAATTTTTTAAATTGAAATAGAAAAAACGAAGGACTTGTGTTGGATTGGCACTAGATAATATCTATTATATAGTATATAGGTGTAAGACGAAATTAAGGAAAACGGGAGAGAAGTAGAAAAAAATGAGGGTTATTCAATAACTAAAATAAGCAGGTTTAGTCTTTTGTTTTTTTTTGTTCATAAAGTTCCAACGAAAATAATTTGATCGGGGGTAATGGAAAATTTTTATGTTTATAGACCCCGTTACTTCTAACGTCTAATGTCATTTCTTATTTATTCACTTGATCTTCTTTTCTATTTTATTTCAAAACAAAAATCAATTGAATTTTGTTTGTTGATTAAGGCGAAGTTCCGTAAAAACACCCGCCTTTTTTGAAATATCATGAACAGTTCCTGTAGGTTGAGCGCCCTTTTCAAGGAAGTATAGAATAGCAGGAACGTTTAAATAAATTTGATTTTTTATCGGATCATAAAAACCCACTTTCCGAATATCTCTTCCCTCTCGTCGGGATCGAACATCAATTGCAACGATTCGATAAATGGCTCATTGGGATAGATGAACAATACCCCCCCTTGAAACGTATAAGAAGTTTTCTCCTCGTACGGCTCGAGAAAATTCAAAATTATGTCTATATCTATATATATAGAATTACAATATCAAATAGATTCAAAAAATCATCAAATTAATTAGCCTATTGATTTGAGTACTTTTTCTTATTCTTACCCAACAAAAAATAAAATTAGTCATATTTGCACCCCATAACTCAAGTTGGATAACTTTGAAATAACTCAAAAGAAAAACCTTTTTGATATTTCATCTATTGAGTGGTCTCTAACCCGTTAATAGTCTGTCTTCTTTAAAATCCATTTTGATTCTTCATTCTGATCTAATTGTTAAGACAATTGAAAACGGTATTTCCTTGTTCCAGGATCTTTGCCTTGAATCATTGGGTTTAGGCATTACTTCGGTGATCTTTAAATCCTTTCAAAACGGCAGCAACATACCATTTTTTGTGATTTCTTTCTATCAAAGAATCATACGAATATTTGATTCTTCCGTAATACACTTTACTTTTGATTTGATCGAAAGGGCTTTACCAATTTCTTTTGATGTGATCGAAAGAGTTTTAGCAATTTCAACAAACTTTCCTTTTGAATTGGAAATTTTCTCGAATAGAACCCTTTAAGTTTATGTATCGGAAATACACTTACGAAGTTGTTCCAATTTATTGATTGATACTAACCCTAGATTCTTGCTCCGAAAAATAAACTAATACCCTCTACTCGAGCTCCATCCTAATACTATATATAATTATATCACCCCCCCCCAAAAAAAAAGAGAGTTACAACTGAATAGAACAAATGATGTCGAGCCAAGAGCACTTTCATTTCTATATAAATATCTAAAATATAATATATAAAAAAATGGTGGATGTAAGACTCCACAGACGATCATGTCCTTCAAGTCGCACGTTGCTTTCTACCACATCGTTTTAAACGAAGTTTTACCATAACATTCCTTCATTTTGAAACCTGTATGTAATTGATTCCATTATGGAACCATGAATAATCATTGGTTCGGTTGTTACATAGTAATCTATCCCCTTTTCTTCTATATGAAAATGGAGAGTCTCAGCAAGAATAAATCCATTTAATCAATCCTGTTTTTTTTTTATTAATTGATTCATATTAATTAGGGATTAATAGAATTAAAAGAATTAAATATTGGAAATTCTATAAAAAAAAAATTATTTATCGAATTTTTTATATTTTCTTATTTATATTATTTAAAATTTTAGAATATTTTTCTATTATTGTAAAAAAAAAAATTTGTTAACTAAATTATAACTAATAATTATAACTAATACGAAGAATTGAATCTGTATCTTCAAGTAACATAATAGTGATAGGATCATTTCAACAATTTCACACTTCTTCAAGTACCAAGAACTCATAGAAGTTGGTTACAAAGATTTAATTGATTGAAAAATCTATTATATGATATAATTCTTTTTTTTTTTTTTGCATAACATAAAGTTTTACAGCAGGGATCTTTTGTTTTTTATTATCAGTACGAGAGATAATTTTATATTGGATTAAACTATCTGTGATTAAAAAAAGATAGATAAAAAAACACTAACGTAAGGCAAAATAAAAATTTTATGCTGTTCTTTTTTCCTATTTATACTCTAAACTAAAATCGTTAAAATAGTTATTATTTAACGAATCACAAATGAATTAAATTTCCTATTTCATAGGCGTGTTATTTGAACTCAATAAAATTTGTGAAAAAGATATGATTCCGCTAATACATAATAGAGAAATAATACAGAAAACTGTTTGCAAAGTCAATCTATTTTAGATATATCTTTTATATATATATTATATAGAATGATTCCATTCTATAAATAATGATAGAGAGGGGGTATGCTCTGGGACGGAAGGATTCGAACCTCCGAATAGCGGGACCAAAACCCGTTGCCTTACCACTTGGCCACGCCCCATTTATTTGTATTCGACACCAATAAACACTAATATTGGTACGAGTTATTCGTCAACTCCAATCTAAATATCTATTAATTAGAAAATGGATTACTAGAATTTTTATATATTTATAGTAGACATCGAATAAAAACATGTAGACATTGAATAAAATAGAATTTATTGATCATTACATATAATTCAATTAAGATATTGTACGACAGTATGATTTATTCTATTCTCTATTTGATTTGAGATATAGAATAATTTTTGGTTGGGTAAGTTCAAATGAAAGAAAGTTTTTTTGTTTATCTTATTTTTATTCATTTTTTCTTCTATAAACAATAATAACATATTTCTAATACAAAACTCAATTAAATTTATTAATAACTCAATCAAAATAAATACAATTATCCCTAAAAACAAAATGTTTGTTATGCTTAATATTTTTAGTTTGATCTGTATCTACCTTAATTCTGCTCTTTATTCTAGTAGTTTTTTCGTCGCAAAATTGCCCGAAGCCTACGCCTTTTTGAATCCAATTGTAGATGTTATGCCAGTAATACCGCTGTTCTTTTTTCTTTTAGCCTTTGTTTGGCAAGCTGCTGTAAGTTTTCGATGATCTTTTTACTAAAGTCCCAGACAAATTCATGGTTTATTCAAAAAAAATTCGTAGAATTGATAAAATCAGATAAGTCCTAGACTCTCAATTTAAATAATTAAAATATTGAAATTATTGTACAACTGCGACAAATCTGGATCACCCCACTTTATTTCTTGGTGTCAAAAGAAAAAAAGTAAGGTATGTGGTATAAAAGTGGAGAATCTATTCTCTTTTTTCCTAAAAAAATCTTGGAGATTGTGTAATGCTTACTCTTAAACTATTTGTTTACACGGTAGTGATATTCTTTGTTTCTCTCTTTATATTCGGATTCCTGTCTAATGATCCAGGACGCAATCCTGGACGTGAAGAATAAAAAAATATGGTTTTCTTTGCTTGAGTTTTAACTAGTATTTAGTAAGATTTTATCCATTCCACTTCTTAAAATTATTAATATTTTTTTTTAATTAACTAAATTAATTAACTAAATAAAAAAAACTTGTGAGAAATTATAAAGAAAATACCAAGCCATCAATGAAAACGGAAAGAGAGGGATTCGAACCCTCGGTACAAAAAACTTGTACAACGGATTAGCAATCCGACGCTTTAGTCCACTCAGCCATCTCTCCTCCCAATTGAAAGGGATAATACTATGTTATATTATAGTTACATTATAAGTTATATTATAGTTACATTATAAAAAATAAGGCTTGAAAACGCCCGTCAGTATATATATATATATATTCTTTTTTTTTTTCGTGATTTTGAGCTTTTTAGTTCCACGGCCCGGCCTGGTCAGTACTTAGCCGGGCCCGCCCTTTTGTTCTAACAAATCCTAAATAAAAAATTTGCTTCTTAATTTGGATAAAAAAAAAAAAGAACTTTTTTAATTTCTATGATATAATCAAATGATATCGAATCAAAGTCTCATTTCTTTCTTAATTAGTCCTTTTAGCTTTTCTTAATTAGTCCTTTTAGCTTTTAGTCCGGTTTAATTTTTTAAGAAAACAGTAACTCGCGTTTCTTAGCACAATACATTTTTTTGTTATGGTTTAAGTTCAAAACAAAAACCTCGTGCAAATAAAGCACTTGGTATTTAGTTTTTAAAATAAAATGAATCCTCGTTTACTAATCTCATTAGGTCCTCTGATACAAAAAGTAAACGCTCTATTTTTCATGCTTCTTTTCTGATCTTTTTTTTTGTTTTAATTAGGGTCGACAAAAGGTCCATTTATATACAATAATCTGATTGTAGCGGGTATAGTTTAGTGGTAAAAGTGTGATTCGTTCTATAACCCCTTATATAGTTAAAGGGTCTTTCGGTTTGATTAATATTCATTCGGAACAAAAACTTTAGTTCTTAAAAGGATTGAACCCTTTACCTCTCAATGAAAAATTCGAGGAAGAATATACATTCTCGTGATTTGTATCCAACAATCAATTTAAAATTTGAAAATTGGATTATGAGATTACGAAACATAATTGTTTTTATTGGATCAATACTTCCAATTGAATAAGTATGAGTAAAGGACCCATGGATAAAGATAAAAAGTGTATTTCTAATCGTAACTAAATCTTCAATTTTTCATTTATATCGGGGAAATTGAAGCGAAACAGCTAGTAAACAATGTATTTGGTTTACTAAAGACATTGATAAATTGTTTTAGCTCGGTGGAAACCAAACTCTTTTCCTAAGGATTTTTTCAAATAAAATAGAAGTAGAGAACGAAGTAACAGAAAGATTGTTAGAATATAACCCCCTCCTTTCTATAGGGATCGTCTACAAAGCGGTTTGTTCTGAATAAATTCAGACATAAAAGCTGACATAGACGTTATGGGTCGGATTTTCTTTAATTCGTTCATGTTTGAATTTGAGAATTTCTCCATCTTCCATAAAGGAGCTGAATGAAAACAAAGTTTCACGTTCAGTTTTGAATTAGAGACGCTCAAAATGATGGATCAACGTCGACTATAACCCCTAGCCTTCCAAGCTAACGATGCGGGTTCGATTCCCGCTACCCGCTTTTACTTTATCATTATAATTTTTAATATTCTAAAAATGAAATCTTTATTATGAAATATTTTTTTATATTAAATAAAAAAATGGAATGAATCGAATTAATGTAATGCATCGTTGACTTAAATACTAAAATTTTTGAATTCTTTCAACTATTTTTCCGAACACGAAATATCAAAATTGGAGTGAAAGGCGTCCATTG